ACTGCCCAATAACCAATTTGGTCCCAAGGTAAGGAATAACCAGTTACACCAAAAGATGCGGTCAATACAGCCAAAACTACACCTGTAACCCAAGTCAATTCGCGAGGTTTTTTAAAACCACCGGTGAGATACACACGAAATACGTGCAGGATCATCATTAATACCATCATACTTGCCGACCATCGATGAACTGATCGGATTAACCAACCAAAGTTAGCCTCAGTCATTATATATTGAACAGAAGCAAAAGCCTCAGCAACGGTCGGACGATAGTAAAAAGTCATAGCAAACCCCGTCGCTACTTGGACTAAAAAACAAGTAAGTGTAATTCCCCCTAAACAATAAAATATGTTGACATGAGGAGGAACGTATTTACTAGTTATATCATCGGCAATCGCCTGAATCTCAAGACGTTCTTCGAACCAATCATAGACTTTATTGAGATAGGTAAACCAAGGGAACTCCCCCTCTGAGAACCGTATATGAGAATTTCATCTCGTACGGCTCAAACAGAAATACCCAAATACTGGTTGTAACGGAAACGGATATGTGTAATAGAAAGTTTGAAACTTCTTAACTTAATCCTATGATTCCAATCTTTTCTGACGATAAGAAAAAATAGAAATCCGAAAGCTATTCTTTGTGGTTATAATGCCAAAATCTCAAGTCGGCTCACTCGTCTTTATCTTGATCGTTACAGGCCTCTTGAATATTCTATTTACTTATTACTTAATTACTTTTTACTTAATTACTTTATTTTTTTTTTTTGATTTGTGTGTGTAATGTGACTTTACTATTGATAGGAATTCTCTTGTTAAGATCCTATGAATCAATTAAAAAAACCTCAGATTCATACCAGAACCACGATGATTCAAAAAAACCTTTAATCTAAGTCCAAAAATTCCCTGAGTAAGAACTGCTTGATCATCACTTATTCAATGAATAGATATAATGAAAAAAATCCAAAGAAGCGTTTGTCCTTTGATCAAAATAAAGATAAGCGGCGGCAGTTTGAAAGAATCAAAATCTTTCGATTTATTATAACTTAACTTCTAACTCTTTGAAAAAAAAAAAATTTTTAGTCCGGTTGCGAGGTCTTAATATTAAGTATGAATCATAGTTCTAATACTTTAGAATCTATTTTCTATATTCCGTGCTCCAGATACTAGAATAAATATCCAACGGGGTAAAACCATCTCTATCAAGATGACAGATCCATTCTCGGTTCTGTACTATCAATAGGATCAATTATAACAAGTCACACACTCATATTCCGGAAATACAGAAACAAAGAAATTCCACGGTCGAACTACCAAATCAAAATTGAATGGGCTAAAACTAAAAATAAAAGACCTAAATGCTTAACTTTACTTTCTATTGAAAAGCTAGTTAGTCGGTTCTTGTAAATCTAATTCATAGAAATTCCGTCCAGTAAAATGGACGAATTATAAATCTCCAAAATAATAGATAGAAATGTCGCAAATAGAGCCATTGCAACACCCATCAAAGGAGTAGTTCCCCACCCCGGAGCTACTTTACCATATTCTGAATTCAATGGTTTCAATAAATCCCCTACAACAGTTCGTCTTGGACCAGATCTAGAACTCCCCTCAACGGTTTGTGTAGCCATAAATCCTATTTTATTTATTTTTTATTCATTGAGATCTGTTGACTTTGTATACCATTCCGCTGTAAATAAAGGATCTTATCCTAGATCCATTGTGGTCTTGAAATTCTATAATAATGGAAACAGCAACCCTAGTTGCCATCTCTATATCTGGTTTACTTGTAAGTTTTACTGGGTATGCCTTATATACTGCTTTTGGGCAACCCTCTCAACAACTAAGAGATCCATTCGAAGAACATGGGGACTAGTTGAAGTAATGAGCCTCCCAATATTGGGAGGCTCATTACTTCAATTGATATAATGAAAAATCATTTTATCTTTTTAGTTGGAACTTTAGGGGGTTCTCTAAAAAAGATAGCGAAAAAAAGGATTCCTAAAGTCGAGACTAGGAGGAATGTATAAACCAATGCTTCCATAGATTTGATCGTGGTTTACAATTATAGCTTTCATACCTGTTTATTTGGGATCATCTCCCGGATAAAGAAAAAGAAAGAACAAGAGTAAAAAAAATGCAATGATTCAAATCAAGATTTATCTGGTTCCCTATGTCAAATTCAAATCACAATAAAAAAAATAAAAATAAAGTCGAAAAGGAGCAAAACAATGTTCTATCAGACTACTTGTCTTCTTGTAGTTGGATCTCCAAGTTTTTGGAATGCTCCAAATTCTACTTGAGCATCCAAATCTGGGTCGATACCAGCAAAAACATCTCTGAACAAGGTTCTAGCACCATGCCAAATGTGTCCGAAAAAGAAGAGCAGAGCAAACGAAGCATGTCCAAAAGTAAACCAACCCCTTGGACTGCTACGAAAAACACCATCCGATTTCAAAGTAGCACGATCTAATTCAAAAATTTCACCTAATTGAGCACGTCTAGCATATTTTTTCACAGTAGCAGGATCACTATAACTAACTCCATTGAGTTCACCACCATAGAACTCAACAGTTACACCTACTTGTTCGACACTATACTTCGATTCCGCCCTTCGAAAAGGAACATCGGCTCTAACAATTCCGTCTCCGTCTACCAAAACAACCGGAAATGTTTCAAAAAAAGTAGGCATACGACGTACAAAAAGTTCACGCCCCTCTTTATCTCTAAAGATAGGATGTCCTAACCACCCAACGGCTATTCCATCCCCATTGTCCATTGAGCCCGCTCTAAACAATCCCCCTTTTGCCGGATTATTGCCGATGTAATCATAAAAAGCTAATTTTTCAGGAATTTTAGACCAAGCTTCTGATAAACTTTGATTTTCGGCTAGCCCAGCACCAACTCTTCGATATATTTCTTGCTGGAAGTATCCCTGATCCCATTGATAACGAGTGGGACCAAATAATTCAATAGGGGTAGTTGCTGAGCCATACCACATAGTTCCAGCAACAACAAAAGCTGCAAAAAAGACAGCAGCGATACTACTGGAAAGTACGGTTTCAATATTTCCCATACGCAATCCTTTGTATAGACGTTGGGGTGGACGCACACTAAGATGGAAAAGGCCCGCTAATATGCCCAATGTCCCTGCTGCAATATGATGGGAGGCTATTCCCCCCGGAACAAAAGGATCAAAACCTTCCACACCCCATGCGGGATTTACGGATTGTACCCTTCCGGTTAGTCCATAAGGATCGGACACCCATATTCCAGGACCATACAATCCTGTTACATGAAATGCGCCAAAACCAAAACACGCCACCCCTGCAAGAAATAAATGAATTCCAAAAATTTTGGGCAAATCCAAAGAAGGTTTTCCTGTACGTTCATCACAAAAGATTTCTAGATCCCAATAGACCCAATGCCAGATAGCCGCCAAAAAGCACAAGCCCGAAAACACAATATGTGCTCCGGCCACACCTTCGTAACTCCAAATACCTGGATTCGTTATAGTCCCCCCTGCGATACTCCAACCGCCCCACGAATTGGTTATTCCTAAACGAGTCATGAAGGGTATAACGAACATACCCTGTCTCCACATTGGGTCAAGAACAGGGTCAGAGGGATCAAAAACTGCTAATTCATATAGAGCCATCGAACCGGCCCAACCAGCAACCAGAGCTGTATGCATTATATGGACAGAAAGCAAACGGCCGGGATCATTTAATACAACGGTATGAACACGATACCAAGGCAAACCCATGAAAATACCTCTTATATCAACAAAAAATAGACACTATGTCACTTTATTGCACTGGAAAAAACTATACTATGGACCCTCCCCTTTCAGTAGATTATCCCGGGTAAAGGATTACTATTAGTTCTAGTTTTTTAGTAATAATGGAACAATTCTATTCGTAGGAACAAAAAGAAGCGGATCTATTCTATACCCGATAAGTAACAATACGCAATGGTGTTGGGGGGCCTATTTTTTATGAGTCTTTATATCAGTGAATGCAGACATATTTGTTTATCACTCAAAGTACCTATTCTTAAGAACTTTCCTTTATTCATTTGTTCTTTCTTTATTAGACAAATCATTTTTAACACAATAAACCCATTGTTACGTTTCCACATCAAAGTAAGATATACTACTTAAATGTTTTTTTTTTCATTTAATGCCTATTGGTGTTCCAAAAGTACCCTTTCGAAGTCCTGGAGAGGAAGATGCATCTTGGGTTGACATATAGTGCGACTTGTCAGATATATTTGGGCATATGGGATTTCCCCGCTCTCTCCCCCGATCGAGATATCCTCTCTTTCACCCCCCAAACGATTGGTTGAATCATCCAAAATCTGGAGCGTGAAGTGTAATGAAGTACAATTAGATCGATTTTTGAGGAAGGTATCCAGATTACTATTCTCAATTTATAATAATTTATGGTTGGCTTGGTTGGACCAATAAAATGAAGCATCCAGGCTCTGTTTAGAAAAGGTAATATATTATATCTACGATTACTACTTCTATTATGTCATATATTTGGCAGAAAACATGAAATAATCAATTTCGAAAAAAAAAGAAGTCGTAGCAAAAAGACGTGGTATTGGAGTATTTGTCCTATATGTGCAAATCCAAATCGGGCAGATCTTTACTCAGAGTAGAACAGAAACCTAAAAGAATTGAAGAAGCCCATTCAGAAACAAGAAAATTACATCGCGATTTGGATTCGATCTCGATGAAAACAATACATCAATGAAAAGTTAGTTCAATAAGTTTAATACATGATTTTTTTTTTCTTCTATTCTAATAGATCTATTCTAATAGAATAGAATTCTAATAGAATATAGATTAATATAGATATTATATAGATAAATGGGTCAAAAGTCGTCTTTCTTGAAAAATGTAAGAAAAAGAAAGAAGAGCGGGTTGAAATCTACATATTGATTCCTTTTCGCGATTTTTGGTGAACCGTATGCATCAAAAGGTGCATGTACGGCTCTTAAGGGATAAAATTTTATCCTAATCAACCGACTTTATCGAGAAAGACTACTTTTTTTAGGCCAAGAGGTTGATAGTGAGATATCGAATCAACTTATTAGCCTTATGGTATATCTCAGTATAGAGGACGATAACAAAGATTTGTATTTGTTTATAAATTCTCCGGGCGGATGGGTAATACCCGGAATAGCTATTTATGATACTATGCAATTTGTGCAACCAGATGTACAGACAGTATGCATGGGATTAGCTGCTTCAATGGGATCTTTTATTCTGGCAGGAGGAGAAATTACCAAACGTCTAGCATTCCCTCACGCTTGGCGCCAATGAGTCTTTTATTTGAGAAAAAAAAAAAGACTATGCCTTCGCCATATGAATATTAAGTAATAATAGCATGGCACTTCGAGTTCGATATGCGAAATTTTTTTTTTTCAAAACCATTCGATTATGTATCGAAAGAGTAGTATGAAAAAAGGGGTATTTCCGATTTGATCTGATCTATCAGGAGCCTATTTCAGTGTCACAAACTTCTTTGTTTTCACTTTTCACACCGGAATTAACAATATTTATGTTATGAAAGAATATAAAAAAAATAGTTAAAAATAGATATATATTTTTTTAACTATTTGAAAAAAAAAAAAGAAACTTTGGGATTGCTGAATAACAGACGAAATAATAAAGCAACGGAACCATCATAGTATTTTTTAACTACTCAAAAAAAAAAGGAAGGATGGTTATTGGATCATTTACTGATCTGGGTCTGATAGACCCTGTATATTTTCTATTTCTTCGATGGAAAGTCAAAATCAATTCCATAGTAGAGCCGTATGCAATACGCAAAAGATGCCTGTACGGTTGTTCAATTCTATCTTTCTTTTTTTTTTATTCTTTATCTCTCTTCTCGCCTTGTCGTGCGATATAGAGGAAACCTTTATTATGTTATATTATCAGGGTAATGATCCATCAACCCGCTAGTTCTTTTTATGAGGCACAAACGGGAGAATTTATCCTGGAAGCGGAAGAACTACTGAAACTGCGTGAAACTATCACAAGGGTTTATGTACAAAGAACGGGCAAACCTTTATGGCTTGTATCCGAAGACATGGAAAGGGATGTTTTTATGTCAGCAGCAGAAGCCCAAGCCCATGGAATTGTTGATCTTGTAGCGGTTGAATAAAAAATTAGCAGCAAGGATTCTTCGCAAATACACGATTTGAGATTTTATCTTCTTAATCTTCTATTAATCTTCTTACCGGATTTAATAGAATATTTCTATTAATTAATCTATTTATAGAATATATATATAAGTAATTCATAATCATCGGGTTAGGATTGATCTAAACCAGCTCATTATGTATACGAATCAACATGCCAACTATTAAACAACTTATTAGAAAGACAAGACAGCCAATCCGAAATGTCACAAAATCCCCCGCTCTTCGGGGATGCCCTCAGCGCCGAGGAACATGTACTAGGGTGTATGTGCGACTCGTTCAGATCATAGACTAACACAAAAGAAAGGAAACAAATTATTTCAGTATCAATGATCGGTTAGAATAGAATGGAAGAACTCCATTCACTATCTTAACTTAAAAAAAAAATTATTAATAATATATATATCCTTGTATTGTGTATTCAATTTATGGTTTCGATTGGTGGGTGCAAGCCCAATCACCTCAATTTGCAATTTAAGATGAGAAAGACTTCCCCATTGGTAGCAAATGGTTACCCATTAAGCGGGGAAGTCCTATTTCAATAAAAAAGGGAAAAATTATGCCCTTATTCTTGCAAGAACGTACTAAGAAGGTCAGCTACCCAGCTAATCTTCATACTTAAATACCGTTACTGTATAGCTCGATTTTGTTGTGAAAGACCTATTACTAGATATTTCATGGGTAGAGCCAAAGAGTGTGAACTGTACAAGTTAACAATAGCATTGATTAAATGAAATGAAGGAAGGGGCTCCGGTGTATAGAGAGGACCTCGCCGTTTAAAAAGGAATCATAGAAACGACGGAACCCACTATTTCTTTATCCATTTCTATTTAATTTACTATGTTTTTTTGATACCTAGTATCGTTTTTTTGATACCTAGTATCAATACTATTTCTTATTTCGAGGTTAAATGCTTAGAAAAAAAAATCGTGGTTGGGAAGGTTATAGTAGCAAAAGCCATTGGAATTTTTATTTTATACATTGGACGAATCCGTTTTTGTTATTAATAGACTAGGAAAGAGAAAAGAATAACTGAAAGAAAAGAAATCAAATAGTTATTCATCAAAGTTTCATTTATTCAATGACCAGAATTAAACGAGGACATATAGCTCGGAAACGGAGGACAAAAATTCGTTTATTTACATCAAGCTTTCGCGGGGCTCATTCAAGACTTACTCGAACTATTACTCAACAGAAAATAAAAGCTTTGGTTTCGGCTCATCGGGATAGAGATAGGAAAAAAAGATATTTTCGCCGTTTGTGGATCAGTCGAATAAATGCAGTAATTGGTGAGAATCCAAAAAAACGATACTATAGTTATAGTATATTAATGTATAATCTGTATAAGAGGCAATTGCTTCTTAATCGTAAAATACTTGCACAAATAGCTATATTAAATAGGAATTGTCTTTTTAGGATTGCCAATGAGATCATCAAATAAAAATTCCCCGGAGACTGAACTCCGGGAAGGTAATAGAGTAGAGATTTGTATGAGAAAATAGAATCCATATGATAAAGTCGTCAAAATGAACAACCACGCTCAATAAAAAAAGATTTATTCTTCTTCTTTATTCTTCTTCACCGATTATCTTTTTTCTTACAACACAACAACCCGAATTGGATTGTCGTAGTTTTCGAACAAAACACCAATCCACATTTGATTTTAGTTTCGATTCCAATTTGAATTCAATTGAAGAGTAACTCTATTTTTTTTTTTGAAGACCTGTATGTAGTAGTAGTTCTAACGGTCGACTCGCTTTTTTTTTTTTCAAATTGTTTTTTTTCATTATTAAGAAAAGGTAACGAAGATAAAATACGAGCTTGTTTTATAACAATCGTAATTAATCGTTGTTGTTTTAAGGTCAATCTATTCACCCGTCTAGATAATAGTTTTCCTTGTTCACTAACAAATCGACTAATTAAACTCATGTTTTTATAATCAATTCGATCCCCCGATTGGATCGGGGGCAAACGCTTACGAAAAGATCGCTTGGATTTAAGAAAGAGTCGCTTAGATTTATCCATGATTTGTTTATTCCTATCCCGAAATCCTATTTCTTACAAAAAAGGATTTGTTTTGTTTTATTTATATTCTTACCTTCTTTTTATCTTTTTCTTTATTTTTTGAATATGTTTTAATATATGTTATTCTAGAATGTTATATATAATTTATTAATATTTATATATAATTTATTAATATATAATTGATTATAATTATTAATATATATATAATTTCTAATTTATAGAATATTTATAGAATATATAATTTATAGAATATATATGAAAAATATATCATTTTTCATGTTCCTTGGAAGGGTGACACACAAGCGATCCATTTTCTCTATTTCTTTATCTCTGCGTGAATCATATGTTTGCAACAACAGGGACAGAATTTTATCAATTCCAATCGACTAGATGTATTGTGTCGATTCTTTTGAGTAATATATCTGTAAATACCCGTTGATTCCTTATTAACACTGTTTTGAACACAAGTGGTACATTCCAAAATAACCGTTACTCGGATATCTTGACCCTTGGCCATGAACCTCCTTTGGGTTTTTGATTCACTTAACTCTTCTATTTTCGGATTCGAAGCGAAGAAGAAAGGAACGAAAAAAAAAGTAGAAGTTGATAATTCGAAATCCAATTATGAAGGATTTTGCTCCAATTAATATAGTATAGTAATAATTAAGTAATACAAAAATTTCGAACTCTATTTCGAATCGCAGTACAGTTTTTCAGTTTTTATTTAAGTATCTTGTATGATATTGTTTCCCCCCCCCCCGCCCTAGTCATTACATTTCCATTTCTGGTCTTACTCTATTATTCTATTATTAATAGAAATTGAATTAATAATTCAAATTATTAATTCAATTTCATTGAAGCCTGGGCCAGATTCCGAGTTTCATTGAGGACGAATCCACCTTTATTCTTTCTCTTTTCTAACTTATTTTCTAAAAAAGAAAAAAGAAGAGGGGATTAATCACAGATATTTGATTGGATCTCTAATCTTCTTCGCCCCTTCCCGTACCAATAACTAGAATGAAAAAAAGGGGAATATCAATGCATCCGGGAATAAACGATTGATCTCTATCAAGAGACCCGCTAAAGCCCCGAACCATAGAGTACTTACCACTGGTGCCACGGAGAGATATGTTTTTAGATCTCGCATTTAAAATCCTCCTTCTTTTTATTCTTTATTGTAATTTGGAATACATAATTACATATATGAATATGATCAGATGGTTATTTAGTTAATAACCACTTGTATTTGTTGGCAGAATTCCTAATTCAAATTGAAATAAATGTACAACGATTCATTAGATATTTTTTTTTAACAAAAAAAAAAAGAAGTCTATTTCTGCCCGAGCATTCCCTAAAAATATTTTTCCGTTTTAGGGAAATTTCCTATTTCTTTTTATTTCATAATAAGTCTTTTATTATTATTATTGTTTTTATTATTTTGAATTCTATTACTCTATATTCTATAGAATTCTATACTAATTCTAGAATTTTCCATACTAAGTCTATAATTCTAGAATAGAATTCTTTTTTATTATTATTTATTATTATTTAATTAGATATATTTAATATATTTAATTAGATTATTCATTTTAGAATATTATTAATAAATTGAATATATTTATTATTCAATTTATTAATTTAATATATTTTTATAAATTCAATATATTATTTATAATTGAATTGAATATTATTTTTCATTTTAATATTATTTACTTATATTATTTATTATTTTATTCTATTATTTAATATATTATTTAATATATTATTTAATATTAATATTTTTAATTTAATATTATTTAGAAATATTATTTCTATTCTATTGAATATTTCTATTTTTTTTATTTGTATTATTACTTTATTCTATAATTATTACTTAATTATTTATAATTATTACTTAATTATTCTAGAATTATTATTCTATAATTATTAATTATTATTCTATAATTATTATTATTACTTTATTCTATAGAAATTCTATAGAATATTTTTATTTTTCATATTCTATATTATACGATATGAAACTAAAAAGAAAGAAAAAAATGGCAAGATAATTGTTATATATATCAACGGAGAAACGAAAAATGTGGAAAACAAGACAAAGATTCTTTCCAATGACAATGGAAACCAATTGAAAGGGATGTAGCGCAGCTTGGTAGCGCGTTTGTTTTGGGTACAAAATGTCACGGGTTCAAATCCTGTCATCCCTATCCCTAACTATTACTTATCTCATGAGCATTAATAAGGGGTCAATTGAGACCGATTCAAATTGGACATAGATACTCAATATCAATATATATTATCATAGTATATGCATGCAAGATGTATTTGGAGTTACATACAATTTTTTATGAAAATAAAGCGCTCTTAGTTCAGTTCGGTAGAACGCGGGTCTCCAAAACCCGATGTCGTAGGTTCAAATCCTACAGAGCGTGATTCCATTCTTGTTAGATCGAAAATGACACTGAAATAATCGAACAGCAGTCTAAAGTCTTAATTTGACCTCCTGTGGATTAGGATTAGGATTAAAAGAAAGAAATAGGAGGTCAATAAACAAAAGAGATGTTAATTAATCAAAGGTCCAACTGATCACCACGTCGGTATTGTAAATATGCAGTTACGAATAATCCAGCCAAAGTAATAGGAATTAGACCTAACACGATTCCAAATAGAAAAACTTCAATCATTTTAATTTGTTTGAAAGGGGAAAGGGGGAGGTACTATCTATCCTTAAATATTAATCCGTTTAAATATTAATCTGTATTGACCATGAATCTTAATGACCAAGAATTGGAAATTGACACGGTAAGGAACTATAGAATATATAGAATATCCCAAAATTTCCAATTCATTTCATAATTTCAAATCAAATAAGTCGTATCTTACTCAGACCGATAAATAGAACTGAGGTTATAGTTAAAGCCACTAGTAGAAAACCGAAATAACTAGTTATAGTGGGCATAAAGAAGCTAAATGAAATATGTTCTTTTTATACATATGTTTATAAAGCACTTCCCTAAGTTTCCATTTTTGAGAAAAAGATAGGAAGATAAACAAAAATACCACTTGAAAGAGACAATTGAAAATTTTGGATTCATCAATCAATCATTACAAACGAACAAAAATATAGTGACATAGGTAAGAAATCAATTCATCATCTGTGACATCTACCCATCCTCTGATTCCAAATCAACAGATTTTTTGAGCAACTCGTGAGTTGCGTAAACTAATCTAATGAAAATATTTTCATTTTCATTATTTATTATATTATTTATTTCATATTTCAAATTAATATTTCAAATTTGATAATATTTCTATTTAAATAAACAAAATTTTGAATTTCATTTTGATAATAAATTTATAATATATAATAATAATAAATTTATAATATATAATATAAAAAAATAAGAAATATTAAAAAAAGAATAAGAATTTTGTTGTATAACTTCATTCAACTTTGAATTAATATGGAAGAAAATAGGAAAAATATCTATTTTGATCCCCTTTATTTATTTTTTTTTTTTTTTATCTAATTTGTTCTATTTGAATTTTCGATTTTAGAACAAAAGAAGAGTGACCTTATAATGCCCTTTACTTTTTGACTTTGATTTTAACTCATTAGATTTAGTAGCGGGTTCCATTCTCCTAATATCTACAACGAGAAGAAAAAAGGTATCAGATCACTCGAAACTAGGGTTCCACAGTTTTTTTTCCATATTTAAATAGAACGCTCTATCCTTGTAATTAAGTCAAGAAAGAGCCTTTTTTGTGTCTAATACAAGAAAATTGAATTTTTACGAAAAATTGGATTAGTTGTTCTTTTTCTATCATCAAATATTCTCTATTACTGCTATTATTGTTACTTGTTACTGGTTACTGGACGACTAACCAATTCAATTCTTTAAAATGAAAAAAGAGGAGGTTCCAACAAAAAAAATCTTCGACAACCACAAAAAGTATATTTCTAGATTTCGCATCTAATTGAATTGTAGAAATATGATAATCTCTTTCATGAATTATTAGAAACGAATCCGTCGGATTCACATTTTACTTGATCCTCAGTTTCTAGTCCGAAGTTAATAATGTGGAGAACCTTCATCTTATGCTATAAAAATTTCTTATACTCTCAAACTTTGAGGAATTTTCTATTTTCTATTAAGTACATCGAGACAACAAACAAGAAAAGAAGAAAGAAATTCTCTAGTACTTGATCTCTTCACTGATTGTGAAATTTCATTGCTGTCTCAGAAGAAGGATAGCTAT